CAATAAAACAAATGATAAAAATAGGAATAATTTTCTAATTTGATTCCATAATGATTGGAAAAGAGTTAGTTTTATTTTAAAACGAAATTACACTACCCAGTTCTTATTATTCGTTTATAAGTTGAATTGAAAAATGATTCAAGAATGCATTTGCTGATTGCAAACGCGGTATGGGTAGATGTTACAGATGATGAATCAATTTTTTTATATAGTTGTGACTTTATCCTTGTTAGTGCTGTCTATAATGATAGATGACTCAAAAACTTTCAATTGGTTTTTTTCTCCTATTTTGCAAAAAAGGAAACTCAGGTAAGTGCTTTTTTATAAACATATGTATAAAAAGACCATATTTCATTTAGCTCCTTGATGCCTACCATAACTAGTTATTTCGGTTTTCTACTAACGGCTTTAACTATAACCTCAGCTCTATTTATTGGTCTGAGCAAGATACGACTTATTTGAAATTAATTGCACAAAATCTTTCTGCGAACTTCTGTGTATTTTTACCCCGTTAATTGCCAATTCTTGGTCATTGAGATTCATGGTAATTCGGATTAATATTTAGGTATAGATATTACCTCTTTTTTCTCCTTTCAAACAAATTGAAATGATTGAAGTTTTTCTATTTGGAATTGTGTTAGGTCTAATTCCTATTACTTTGGCTGGATTATTTGTAACTGCCTATTTACAATACAGGCGTGGCGATCAGTTAGACCTTTGATTAATTAACATCTCTTTTTTTGATTGACCTCCTCCTTTCTTTAATATCCAGGAGGTCAAATAAAGATTGCTGTTCCAGTTAGTGTTTCAGTCAAATTCCATCGAAGAAGATACAAATCACGCTCTGTAGGATTTGAACCTACGACATCGGGTTTTGGAGACCCACGTTCTACCGAACTGAACTAAGAGCGCTTTCTTCTCATAAAAGAAAAGACTGTAAAGAAAAGGATTGGCCCCAATACATCTTGTATGCATACACATATAGTATCATCATAAGAATAAAAGATTCTATATGATATGTCCAACGTGAATTGATCTCAAAAAATCCCTCGTTACTGCTCAAAGGAGCAGTAATAGGTAGGGATGACAGGATTTGAACCCGTGACATTTTGTACCCAAAACAAACGCGCTACCAAGCTGCGCTACATCCCTTCCATTGGTCTACAGTGTCATTGTAGAGAATTCCTGTCTTGTTTTCCACATCGTTATTGCCTCTATTAAAATCTAGAATTTTTATGTCCATTTCGCCTTTTTGGTCTCATTTAACATATAATAATAGTAAAATACTTCTGGAACCCCTAGGAAAAATAAATGAGTCTTTTTGGGGAATAGTGGGGAAGAAAAGGACGTTTTTTCTGTATTTAACAAAAAGTAAATCTTATTTACTGGATGATTGTACATTTCAATATGTATTATCTTATGTATGTATTACTATAAAAGGAGGTTTTTCAATGCGAGATCTAAAAACATATCTTTCCGTGGCACCGGTACTAAGTACTCTATGGTTCGGTTCTTTGGCAGGTTTATTGATAGAGATTAATCGTTTTTTCCCGGATGCGTTGACGTTCCCCTTTTTTTCATTCTAGTTATTGACGTGGGAAGGAATAAAGAAGATTAGAGATACAATTAAATAAAGCCCCTTCTTTTCTCTTTTTTCCCTAGAAAAAGGGAGGAAAGAGAAAGAATATTACATTCAACAGCTGTGAGAGTCGGGTTCAGGTTGGAATTAAATTAATATGAATTTCTATGTATTAAATTTCTATGGAAGTCGAATACAAACTCTGGTTCTAGGGAAAGCGTATTCTAGACGATAATTATATGAAATACTGTACTGTTGAAATATAGTTTAGAAATCTTTCTATCGTATTTCCTATATTGATTGTAATGAAATCTTGCATAAGAGGATAGCTAGTTACAAATTTTTTCCTTCCTTTCTTCTTTTTCATTTCGAATTGAAAAAGGAAGAGTTGAGTAAATGAAAAATCCAAAGGAGGTTCATGGCTAAGGGTAAAGATGTGCGAATACCGGTTCTTTTGGAATGTACCGCTTGTGTTCGAAACGGTGTTAATAAGGAATCAACGGGGATTTCCAGATATATTACTCAAAAGAACCGGCACAATACGCCTAATCGATTGGAGTTGCTAAAATTCTGTCCATATTGTAACAAACATACGATTCATGGGGAGATAAAGAAATAGATCGAACGAACCGAGCACCGGCGCCCTTATCTTTCTTACAAGGAAAGGGCAAAAATGACATTATATATATAACATATTTAACATAGTTAAAGATAATTATAAACAAACCAAATCCTATTTATTTATTCTAATAAAAGATACGGCTGAAATAGGATTTTAGGGATAAGAAATAAACTAACCAAACCATGGAAAAATCTAAGCGAACTTTTCTTAAATCCAAGCGATCTTTTCGTAGGCGTTTGCCCCCGATCCAATCGGGGGATCGAATTGATTATAAAAACATGAGTTTAATTAGTCGATTTATTAGTGAACAGGGAAAAATATTATCTAGACGAGTGAATAGATTGACCTTGAAACAACAACGATTAATTACTATTGCTATAAAACAAGCTCGTATTTTATCTTTGTTACCTTTTCTTAATAATGAGAAACAATTTGAAAGAACAGAGTCGACCACCAGAACTACCAGTCTTAGAGCCAGAAAAAGATAGGTTTACTCTTTCTTCACTTGAATTCAAATGCCCATCCGAACTCAAACGCGGATTTCTTTTTTGTTGGAAAAATCCAAGAATCCGGATTGAAGTCTCGTGTCGTAAGAAAAAAAAGAATAATCTGGGAAGAATAAAATTTTTTATTGAACGTGTTGATTCATATTTATTTTGACTACTTTCTGATATTTTATCATATTCTAATTCTATTCATTTTTATTCGATCTTCCCGGAGTTCATTCTCCGGGCAACTCCGTTTAACCGGTGGATTCTTTCCAACCTACTTCTTTTATGATCTCATTGGAAATCATATAAAGACAATTCCTATTTGATATAGCTATTTGTGCAAGTATTTTACGATTAAGAAGCAACTGTCTCTTGTACAGATCATTTATTAATCTACTATAACTATAGCATACCCCCCTTTCACGAATTGCTGCATTTATTCGAGTGATCCACAAACGACGAAAGTTTCTTTTTTGCCTATCCCTATCCCGATGAGCCGAAACCAAAGCTCTTATTTTTTGTTGAGTAATAGTTCGAGTAAGTCTTGAATGAGCCCCCCGAAAGCTTGATGCAAATAAACGAATTTTTGTTCTACGTCTCCGAGCGATATATCCCCGTCTAATTCTGGTCATTGAATAAATAAAACTTTAACGAATAACTAATAGATTTCCTTTCTTTCAGTTATTCTTTTGCCCCTTTCCTAGTATATTAATAACAAAACGGATTTTTCCAATGTATAAACTAAAAATTCCAATGGCTTTCGCTACTATAACCTTCCCAACCACGATTTTTTATTTTTTTTATAGGCATTTCACCTCGAAATACGAAATTGTACTATACTAGGTTAAAAAAAATAGCAATGATAACTAAATAGTGGATTCCATCGTTTCTATGGTTACTTCTTAAACGGTGAGGTCTTCTCTATACACCGGAGCCCTTACTTCATTTAATCAATGTTATTGCTAACTTGTATAGTTCACATTCTTCGGCTCTACCCATGAATTATCCAGTAATAGGTCTTTCACAACGAGCTCTACCTATACAGTAACGGTATTTAATTATGAAAGTTGGCTGGGTAGCTGACCCTGTTAGTCCGTTCTTGCAAGAGGGGTCTATGTTACTAAGATTTCCTCCGCTTAATGGATAACCATTTGCTACCAATGGAGAATTACTTCTCATCTTGAATTGAGGTGAGTGGTTTTACACCAATAGAAACCATAAATTTCATACACAATAAAAGGGATATGACCCCATTTTCTTATTTTTAGATAGTAAATGTAGTTTGTTTTTCCGTTCTATCCTATTTGATCATTGATATTCGAACATTGTTCTCTTTCCTTTGTTCTAGTTTATGATCTGAACGAGTCGCACATACACCCTAGTACATGTTCCTCGACGCTGAGGGCATCCCCGAAGCGCGGGGGATTTTGTGACATTTCTGATTGGCTGTCTTGTATTTCTAATAAGTTGTTTAATCGTTGGCATGTTGAATCATATACATAATGGGCTGGTTTAGATCGATCCTAACCGTATGATTATGAATGACTTTTATTCAATAGAATAGAATCGATAGATCAATAGAATCATCAATCAATAGATAGTAAATAAATAAAAGTCATAGAATATTAAACGCGGCAGGGTTCATTTTAAATCACGAATTGACGCGAAATTCAGGCTATTTATTGTCATTCAACCGCTACAAGATCAACAATTCCATAAGCTTGGGCCTCTGTTGCTGACATAAAAATATCTCTTTCCATGTCTTCGGATACAACCCAGAAGGGTTTCCCCGTTCTTTGTACATAAACCCTTGTCAGGGTTTCACGTAGTTTCAGCAGTTCTCCCACTTCCAGGATGAATTCTCCCGTTGCTACTTCAGAAAAAGAACCAGCGGGTTGATGGATCATTACCCTGATGATATAAGATAAAAAAGGTTTCTCTATTTCGCATGATGAGGGGAAGATAAAAGAAAGATAAAAGAATAACAAGAAAAAAGATAGAATCGAACAACCGTACGGGCATTATGCATTGCATACGGCTCTACAATAAAATTGACCCTTACCTTCAAAAAAATAGGATCGATCAGACCCCGATCGGTAAATGATCAACTTACCACCCTTCTTTTCGGAGGAATTCAAAAATACTATGATGGCTCCGTTGCTTTCTATATTTATTATATTTTTTTGTCTGTGATTTGTCTGTCATTCAGCAATCCCAAGGTTGCTTTTTTGTTTGATCAAATAAACTAAGGAAAAAAGAATCTTGTTTTTTTTTTTTCGCTCTATACTATAAATATTGTTAAGAGACC